TTCGTTATATTAATTCTAATCTATTCTATGGATCTATGGATCTATTGAAAAAAGAGGGGACATTTTTAATTCGTTTTAATGTAATTAGTTTGAATTGTTATCCATATTGAATTTGAATTGTTATATAAATATATAAATAGGAATTGTTATCTATTGTTATATATTTATATATATATATAATATTATATTTCTATTGTTATATTTATATTGAGTTTATTGAGTTGATATATATGTATATTGAGACTTATATTGAGATATATTTATTGAGGTCCGGTCCATTCGATTGAAGAGAATGATCTCAACCAGATAAGAACCCATAAGAAAGCGGCGGGATTGGATTCCTCTTTGTAATTTGGAATAAGTACAATGGTATTCAAGATATAAATCCAATAAAAAGAAACAAATGGTTTAGCAACCCCTCCTATTCCTATAAAGTTAGGAATAGATAGAGAAAATTAGGAATGGGTCGGGTATATTTCTATCCATTTTGTATCGTTTTGGCGACATGGCCAAGTGGTAAGGCGGGGGACTGCAAATCCTTTATCCCCAGTTCAAATCTGGGTGTCGCCTGATTAATAAAAAACTTGGAATTGATTATTCCTATTCCGTTGATCGAAATGGAACCTGATAAATTCTTTGACAACAGGAACCGAGACTTGTTGGCTTTGTCAATACTTGAGAAATCCGTGGATTCTCTAATCTAAATGGATATAAATTCTTTGAAAGTAAGAAATCATAAATCCCGGTTCCTGAAGGATTCTCAATATTAACTCCTAGTCCTCAAGAAGAGGTTATAAAAAAGACTTGAAATGAAAGTCTTACTGAGTATCTTAATCATATGATAGTGTATACTGACTATTAAGTCTGGTATTAGATTGAATAGGCTGATAAGAAATCAATTTAATAGTTATAAAAAGAACCAAAGAACAGAGGATACTTTACATCTTCCATTAGATAGGAGTATTCCATTGCTATTTCCAAAAATGTCTTAATGCTTTCCAATTCTACCGGAATTCCTATATTATTATACTAGAAAGGTAGGAATTTGTTACAAGGGGATTCATTGGATTTAGATTGCTTCGTCAACAATAACCTTAAGTCAAAAATAAGATTTTGACTCTGCGCCATTGATTCCACTATGATTGATGATCGATAAATAATTCCTTCATTTCATAAAGAAGATAGGGGACATAATTCACATGGATATAGTAAGTCTCGCTTGGGCTGCTTTAATGGTAGTCTTTACATTTTCCCTTTCGCTTGTAGTATGGGGAAGGAGTGGACTTTAGGGGTATTATTAATTGATTAATTGAATTGTATCAATTGTTTAATTGATCGTTTTGCAAAGCGTTTTAAGATCAAACTATGAATTCCTATGATAGTTGTATTTCAAAACTCAAGTCAACAGAATACATAATGCATATAATAGTCTTTTTTTTCTAACTGAGTTTTTTCTAAATATTCTATCTAAATATTCAATTTTGATTTTTGAAATCCGTTCTTGACAGAATTCAATTCTAATTATGGATATTACAGTGAGAAACAACAAATCTCTGTTTTTTATTTATTTTGATTCGTTTCTCTCTTTCTTTTTTGGTTCTAAGAAAAAGTCATTATTATGACGATATCTATTTTCTACCGTAAACTACCTACTAACAGCTTGGTTGTACAAAGAGGTTACACACATAATAAATAATATTTTTGCTTGCGTCGAGCGATCCATATATTGCACATTTAACTAAGGTTTTAGACTCCTAGAAATTTTAGCTTTGCTTTATCAATTCATTTGATGTCACGTTTAAGCATGATACATCAGTGGGTCTACTACTCCTTTTTCTAATTTGAAAAAGTTACCGTGGAGCTCGACGGATCATATGTTAATGCCCCGATTGAGAACTTCTTGGAAATTCTAATCTAATTCTTCGGTTTCACTTTTTTCCTTTTCTTTTTCTAATTTCTATTATTTCCGTTTGGAATTTCTTAGAATTCCTCTTAATTTCATTATTTATTAATCATTTTCAATAGATCCCAGGATCCCTATTTCTTTTTGAAAATGATACGAAACCGAAAAATTAGATTAGATTCTATATAATAGAGCAGTTGACTTTCAATTATTTTGGATTGATTTTTTTTTATACAAACGGATGTATCAAGAAATAGAATTAGAGTACTTTCACTTTATATATACGAAATAGATGTATGTACTACATATTGTAAATTGGTCGATCTCAAACCCATATCTGCATACAACTCCAAATCTAAAAGGTATATAATAGAAAATAAGGATTTATAAAGAATAGAAAGATTTCTTTCTATTTATGAGCGTTTATACTATATTTAATTTTTAATTATCTTATTCTATTCTATTATATTGAATTATTATATAATAATTCAATATAATAGAATAATTTTCATATTTCTTAGAATAGAATAATTCCAAAATATGGTTTCCTATTAGTTCTTTTTACCATACTAGCGTAGATAGTGTTGATTCCAGTCTGATTATTTCATTTAAGACTTGGGGCTTCAATCCCTTTCATTTCTTCAATCATTCATAAGAACTAATAAGTTTCAGTCAAATTAATCGTTTTGACTGACTGTTTTTACGTAAATGATAAGTAAAAAAGCGGTAGGAACTAGAATAAAGAGTGCAGTAGCAATAAATGCGAGAATATTTACTTCCATAATCTCATTGTTTTTTTTTTTTTTTGCTTCGCAATAACTCGGGATCTAATCCCATAGAGATAATAAATTTGACTCCTAGAAATTCAATGGGATAAATTACACCCTAATGATACGAAATCGGATCAGGATCAATATTATGAATAACAATATTTGATCTATCAAATCGATTCATCGTCGAGAATTGAATAATATAACATAGAAAGGTCCTTTATCCATACCAAATAAGAATGGGATTCCCGGTCCAATAAAATAAAAGAATAATCCCGTTCATTGAATTTCTCTTTCCACTCTTGATTTTCTTTTCTATAATCAAATGAAAATGAAAATCGAATTCCATTTTAATATATTTTATTATAATATTGATTTTATTAGAATATTTCTATCTTAAATATTTACATCTTATACTACTTATAACTATAAATAAATAGTATACTAAATGAATAGTATACACAAATATACTATAATATGAAATAAAAAGATGAAATAATAAGGGTGTTTTAATTCAAAAAAAGTACTTTGTTTTGTAGAGTTAATTATGTTAAATCCCCATTGTACAATAAACACAAGTACATATATTATGGAAAATACCAGTAAAAATGTGAGTACTTCATTCCATTTCATTAATCAAGAACAAAAAATGGTATTTCTCAAAATCCCTGACTACAACGATACTATACTATTTGCTGATTATACCAATCCACATATACCTCTCTCTTAGAATATAGAATAAAGAGAAATTCCCGTTTTTGTCTGATGGGCATAAGGAATACGAAAGAAACACAAAAGAAATAAAAGTACTCGCTGTGAATTCAGTTTTGCTTGCTCCACCCTTCCTTTTTTCAGGAAGAGAGAATGGAAAGAGAAATTTATCAATTCATCGGATCCTAGTTCGGGACTGACGGGGCTCGAACCCGCAGCTTCCGCCTTGACAGGGCGGTGCTCTGACCAATTGAACTACAATCCCAGTGAGGTGTACAATAGACATATTGGTTTCGTTGAAACTATTCTAGTAGTTTGCTGTCTTGTAAGAGAGATACAAATGATATACTGATATCCACATGGATATGGATTAACTATAGTGAGAGTGAGACCGATTAGTAGTAATCTTGTAGTTATTTTATTGTACTGCCACAGGGTTAATAAGAAACCTCTCAATAAGAAAAAAGTTTTGTTACCCCTTTCATGATACTTAGTAATTATGAATCTAGATCGTTACAAAGGGTGGGAAAAGAAAAGATGGGATAGATAAAAAAAAGGAATCTTTATTCTTCCATATAATATAGACATTTATGGAGGACAAATTGGTTATATCATACTCAGGGAGCGGCAAAATTATTGGGCCGAGCTGGATTTGAACCAGCGTAGACATATTGCCAACGAATTTACAGTCCGTCCCCATTAACCACTCGGGCATCGACCCCAGAAGAATCAATTCTAGTATTATTGAGAATTGATAATTCATGATCAACTTACTTTCGTAGTATCCTACCCCCAGGGGAAGTCGAATCCCCGCTGCCTCCTTGAAAGAGAGATGTCCTAAACCGCTAGACGATGGGGGCATACCTGCCCGATCGCCATCTGACTATGATCATAGTATGAGCAGTTTTTTGGAATTGTCAATATAAATAATGGAATAGTACGACTAAATCCGAAAAATGTTTCCTAGTTTATTTTATTTCTTTCATATAAGATAAGTTTTTTTGATGGTTCATAAATGAATCAGGCCCTTTATACCTATTCGATTTTTTCTATCTATTTGATTTCCGTTTATTATTTCATTATTTTATCTCATTTGGCATTTTTCTATTTTCGATTAGTATATCTAATATTAGTAGAATTTTTTTTCCAATTTCGTTTATTTTCATTTTATTTAAAAAAGGAATATGTTAATTGAATATTAATTATTATTTATTATTATTCTTTTTAATATTATTATTTATTTATCTAATTCTAATATATTCTTATTAAATAGGTTATTATTAATTAAATAGGTTATTATTATATTATTGTATAGAATTCCCTTAGTTCGATGGAATTCCTTTAGCTCGGAGAATGATTGCTACGAATTTTTATTTCAGAAATCAAAAAAATGATTTTATCTTAAGCTTGGACTTCACTTTTAGATAAATCCAATTTCTTATTCCTGAATTAGTTCCTATGAATACATGCATATATGTCCATATAATATATATACAGATACAGTAGACTCAATAATGGAAAATGACTAATTCATGAATTTACTAAAACGAGCCCTTTTAACTCAGTGGTAGAGTAACGCCATGGTAAGGCGTAAGTCATCGGTTCAAATCCGATAA